TTTCATAGAAAAAAATAAGATTCATACTATCTTTCTTACTGATACTGATTCTCGAGAATTTAAAGATAAAACAGATATATTTGATAACAACCCATTATCAACAAAAATGAGTTATTTCTTGACTTTAATCAGTGAACTTAAATCAAATTTGAATTTGAAAGGATCTTCTTTATTTTCAGAACAAGGAAGAATGGATTCCGAAAATAAAACAAAATTTTTATTCAATGCAATTAGAAGTGATCTTAATGATCAAAAAAAAAAAAAAAAATCTATTGGAATAAAAGAAATCAGTAAAAAAGTCCCTCGATGGTCATACAAATTAATCAACGAATTAGAACAACAGGAAGGAGAAAGTGAAGAAGAAGTACCAATAGATTATCAGATTCGTTCAAGAAAAGCCAAACGTGTAGTGATTTTTACTGATAACCGGGGAAATACCGATCCTAATAATAAGGATACTAATAATTCTAATAAAAGAGACGAAGTAGCTTTGATACGATATTCGCAACAATCTGATTTTCGTCGAGACATAATCAAAGGTTCAATGCGAGCCCAAAGATGTAAAACAGTTATTTGGGAACTTTTTCAAGCAAATGCACATTCTCCGCTTTTTTTGGACAGAATAGACAAATCACACCCTTTTTTTTTTGATATCTCCGAACTGATAAAACTCATTTTTAGAAATTGTATAGGAAAGGGAACAGAATTAAAAATTTCAGATTATACAGAAGAAAAAATAAAAGAAAGGGAAAAAAAGGAAAAGGACAAAAAAGAAGAGAACAAAAGAAAAGAGAAAGCGCGGATAGAAGTAGCAGAAGCCTGGGATACCATTCCATTTGCTCAAGTAATAAGAGGTTCCATGTTAATAACTCAATCGATTCTTAGAAAATATATTATATTACCGTCATTGATAATAGCTAAAAATATTGGCCGTATGCTATTATTACAATTTCCTGAGTGGTCTGAGGATTTAAATGAATGGAATAAAGAAATGCATGTTAAATGCACCTATAATGGTGTTCAATTATCAGAAACAGAATTTCCGAAAAATTGGTTAATAGACGGTATTCAAATAAAGATGCTATTTCCTTTCTGTCTGAAACCCTGGCACAGATCTAAGCCACGGTCCTCTCATATAGATCGAATCAAAAAGAAAGGACAAAAAGATGATTTTTTTTTTTTAACGGTTTGGGGAATGGAAGCTGAACTTCCTTTTGGTTCTCCCCAAAAACGGCCTTCCTTTTTTGAACCCATTTTTAAGAAACTCGAAAAAAAAATTGGAAAATTGAAAAAAAAGTATTTTATATTTCTAAAAGTTTTAAAAGAAAGAACAAAATTTCTAAATATCTCAAAAAAAACAAAAAAATGGATTATCAAGGGCATTCCGTTTTTAAAAAAAATAAAAAAAGAACTCTCAAAAGTAAATCCAATTCTATTATTTAGATTGAGAGAAATATATAAATCAAGCGAAACTAAAAAAAAAAAAGATTCTATAACCCGCAATCATATAATTCATAAATCCTTTAGTCGAATTCAATCTACATATTGGACAAATTTTTTACTGACAGAAAAAAAAATGAAAGATCTGACTGATAGAACAAGCACAATCAGAAATCAAATAAAAAGAATTACAAAAAATAAAAAAAAAGTGACTCCAGAAATAAATGATAGTCCTAATAAAACAAGTTATAATGCTAAAAGATTCGAATCACCAAATTGGCAAATATTAAAAAGAAGAAATACTCGATTAATCCATAAATTACATTATTTTATAAAATTTTTCACTGAAAGGATATACGCAGATATCCTTCTATCTATTATTAATATTCCCAGAATTAATATACAACTTTTTGTTGAATCAACAAAAAAAATGATTGATAAATCCATTTACAATAATAAAAAAAATAAAAAAAGAATTAATAAAACAAATCAAAATAAAATGAATTTTATTTCGACTATAAAAAAGTCACTTTATAATATTAGTAATAAGAATTCACAGAATTTTTTTGACTTATCCTCCTTGTCACAAGCATATGTATTTTACAAAATATCACAAACACAAGTTCTTAACTTGTATAAGTTAAGATCTATTCTTCAATATCACGGAACGTCTTTTTTTCTTAAGACTTCAATAAAAGATTATTTTGGAAAACAAGGAATAATTCATTATGAATTAAGACATAAGAAACTTCGGAATTCTGGAATAAATCAATGGAAAAACTGGTTAAGAGGTCATTATCAATACCATTTATCTCAGATTAGATGGTCTAGATTAATAGCAGCAAAATGGAAAAATAGAATCAATAAATGTCGTACAATTCAAAATCAAGATTTAAACAAAGAGAATTCATATGAAAAAGACCTATTAATTCATTACAAAAAACAAAACGATTACGAAGTATATTCATTACCAAATCAAAATGAGAATTTTCAAAAATACTATAGATATAATCTTTTATCTTATAGATCTATTAATTATGAAAATAAGAGGGACCCATAT